TTTTTGGAAACTTATAAAGTTCTTCTGTTAAGCCCCGATCCATGAACTCACAAAATCCTTCAAATTGTATCTGATTCAACCCAGGTATTGTAGACATTTCCCCATTTTCATCCCCGAGCATTTTGAATTTCCCATTTATCAAAAAAATCCCATTCTTTATCTCATTCTTCATCGAATCATACGAATCGATCTAATAATGATGGAATTGAATTTCTATTCTGTTTACTGAATCACATGAAATTTTATCTAACTCCATATAACATATAATATAAATGTATGAAATATGAAATGCGTATGGACGGAAGAAGAAAAATTATACTCAAATTTGAATTTCTATTTATAACAAATAGATACAGAAAAGAATTGATAAATGCCATTTAGCCGTATGGAGTTTTGTATAGAATATAAAAAAAAAAGAATAATTCAATTTCTACCATTATTATGATTATGATATTACATATTCCAATCCGATTGAATACCAGAAAAATGAAAGGAATTGATCTGTTTGTTGAGATAAAGACAAAAGAATCCTAATATATATATAGGGAGAGAGTTGATTTTTCTAGCGCTTAATTTTTTTATGGACTCCATTGTTCAAAAAATGATTCGCAGAGAAGAGAGATGGTTTTACCCACTTTTTCGTTTTTTATTTTTTAGTAGAATATTTAGAATATGATTGAAGTGCGTACGAAAAGAGGGCTTGTATCGTATTTATTAAACATGTGCAGCATTTCTATTTATATATGTCTTTCTTTTATTCCATTATAGCACTCTAGTGGAGACAAGACATGGCGTGCTCTATCAAAAATTCTATTTTTTCTTTTATTTTAATCTATTCAATGAAAAATTGAAACACGATAATTTCTTGCTGATTCCCTATGGCCATCATATCTAGATAGATAAAATACCTCATTAGATAACTATAACTGTGTAACAACTTATGCTCTGTGGGGTTTACATAGACTCATAATTGCTGTTATATTATTATAATATACTTGAAATCCAGAAAGTTTTTTATTGTTTATTGAAAAAGTTTATTGAAAAAAAAAAATCAATACTGATTAGTTATGTATCCAGTTTTATTTTCTTATACCATTAGAAAAGACAAGTGAAGAAGAATCGTCCATAACATAAATTTGCAGTCAATAGTTAATAGTTAATGGTTCCAATTTATTTGTCCTTAATTTTGACTTTTGTAACTGCAAATCCACTTTTTTTTGTAGCCCTTTGGCGACATGGCCGAGCGGTAAGGCGGGGGACTGCAAATCCCTTATTCCCCAGTTCAAATCCGGGTGTCGCCTGATCACCAAAAAACTCGAAATCCTAACGTCTAGGATTCAAGGAAAAATGAAAAACGTCTAGGATTCAAGGAAAAATGAAAGTAGTGGAAGGGAATCAGTAAATCTTGATAGGGGATCCCCCCCCTACTAATGGAGAGGCTACTAGGGGAGTCTTCAATTAGATTGGATAACGGGAGTGTCTAATTAACTAATGAATGGTTGTAGAAGGGTTGGAAGATACTTTGGATACAGACTGATGAAGTATACAGACTGATGAAAGTCTCTGAGTGTTCAGGCATCCAATTAATATTAGATTGGATAGATAATTGGCTTTTACTTAATGAGGGACACCAAAAGAAAGAATAAGTCTTATTATTGATACATGTGGGTAACATTCTTTTGATACTTAGGGTTACTGCGTATTTTGCTTGTACTTAATGGTTCTCGATTTTACTAGAAATCATACATATAAGAACTTGTTAGAAGCGGATTTATTGAAGTGTTTCATCAACGGTGGTGTGTCGGAATTCCCTTTTCTTTTTGACTCTGCGCCAGTAATTCCACTATTATTAGTGAACAATAATGGAAAAATTCCTTCATATTTGTTTCATATTGATAGAGATAGGGGACATAATACACATGGATATAGTAAGTCTTGCTTGGGCTGCTTTAATGGTAGTCTTTACATTTTCTCTTTCACTCGTAGTATGGGGAAGAAGTGGGCTCTAGGGATACTCCTAATTGGGTTGAGGAATCACAAACCGTATCAATTATTTTCTAGATCGTTTTACAAATTACAAAGCCTTTTTTTAACTATTTTATTACATTTCGAAATTCTTGGATTCGAGTGGAGTAATATATTCTATGAATAATATAGATGAATAACACCCTTTCGATTAAAATCAAACAAACATTTCAATAATTCCCGCTTTTGGATTTCGAAAGGAAAAGGGGTCCGGATGCGGATGATAGGCAATTTATTAAAAAAAAGAATTCCTCCTAAATTGTCTATTTTGATGAACCAGCTCTTACCAGAGTTATAATATAGACAATGAGGGACAAGGAACCCCCTTTGTTTTCTGTATTTGCTTGTTTTTATTTCCTTCCCTCTTTACTGTTCAAAGAGAAAAAAGTAGCTCTTTTATTTAATTTGAATTTCATTTATACCATGCTTTATTGACTCATTTCATATCATGAATCAAAGCAAAGAAAAGAAGTTAAATTCAAAATCGGCAGGGTATACCCACCCTTTTTTCGAAACGAAATACGAAGAAAAGGTACCATAGAACTCTTTGGATCATCTGTCAGCTGCTCAATGAATTACTTCTTTGGAATGTTAAAAAAGGAATGTTAAAAAAAGGATTACTTGGTTTTCTTTTTTTTATTAAATTAATATATGCCTATTTCATTTTTCCTTTATTTCTTATTATTTTCAATAGGAATCCCGGTATCCATCAAAAGAATCAAATCCATGAAATGAAAGAATTATAAAATCATAAGACTTGCCTTTCAATTATTTCAGATTGAAAAAAACACAAATAAAATAAATCAAGCGAAGAAATAAAATTGAGATACTATGTATAGTACATATATTTAATTGATAGCGACATGTATGAAGATACATATTGTGGATTCATCTATATTAAACTTGTATCTTTATACATTACAATAATAGATATAGATAGTATGGTAGAAAGATTCATTTTTTTTTCTACCATACTATCGAGTTTTATAGGATACTGCTGATTCTAGTCCATTCATTTTATTTAAGACGTGAAATTGGAATCCTTTTTTCTTAAATCCTTGATAAAAAGTCAAGTTTCATTCAAATTAATCACTTTGACTGACAGTTTTTACGTATATTATAAGTAAAAAAGCGGTAGGAACTAGAATGAACAGCGCTGTAGCAATAAATGCGAGAATATTTACTTCCATAATTTCATTGTTTTTTTTTTACTTCGCAATAACTCGGGATTTAATCCCATAGAGATGATAAATTTGTCGCTTGTAAATTGAATGCAATGACTTACATTTCAATGACATCGAATCGGATCAATATCATGAATAACAATATCTAAGCTATCAAATCGATTCACCATCGAGAATTGAATAGTATAACATAGGAAGATCTTTTATCCACACCGAATACAAAAATAGATTCCTGGTCCAATCAAAAGAATTCCGTTCCCTTATTTATATATATTCTTTTCCACTCTTTCTTTTCGATAATCTACCGCCTTCCTTGTACAATCATATGATGATGTCTCATCTGACTGCTTTTCCACTTTCACCGTTTACAAATAGTTTACAAATAAACCCCAACAAAAAAAATAGAAAAGATATCGTTGGGAATGAAATTCCGCCATTTGTATCCTCTTTGACAGAAAAGGGGGGATCCATTGATGTATTTTTAAAATTGTATCCGTCGGGACTGACGGGGCTCGAACCCGCAGCTTCCGCCTTGACAGGGCGGTGCTCTGACCAATTGAACTACAATCCCAGGGAAATAAAGAAAAGTGTACGGCATAGATAGTCTTATGATTTCATTCAAGGCATTTTCTATTTAGATTTTAGATTAGAATCCCCATGTTGTAACAAACAAAGGCACGAGGGATATATTGATATCCATACGGGGTATGCACTTTAGTGAGAGCGACAGGGATTACTAGTTACTAGTAATCCTTTCCTTATTGTCAAATAAAGCGATCAATAATCAATTTAAAAATGAAAAAAAGAGTCTTTTGTTTACTTTACTCTTTCTTTTCATTAAACTTTCTATTTAATGATCCTGATATGAATCTAGGGCGTTATCAAGGTCAGAATTTATGAGAACAACTAAATAAATAGAACAAATAAAAAACAAATAACGGTAAGGATGGATATATCAGAAAATTGGATTTTTTATTCTTCCCTAATCTTTTTTGTTTGGCTTTTCTGGAAAACAAAATATAAAAAACGGGCATTTTTTGTTATGGCGGATCAGCGAATTATTGGGCCGAGCTGGATTTGAACCAGCGTAGACATATTGCCAACGAATTTACAGTCCGTCCCCATTAACCGCTCGGGCATCGACCCAGGAAGAATCAATTCTAGGTTTATTGATAATCCATGATCAACTTCCTTTCGTAGTACCCTACCCCCAGGGGAAGTCGAATCCCCGCTGCCTCCTTGAAAGAGAGATGTCCTGAACCGCTAGACGATGGGGGCATATTTGCCTGACCGCGACCGTACTATGCTCATAGTATGAGCAGTTTTTTGAAATTGTCAATATAATGGAATGACTAGATCCGAAAGCCTTTTCCATCTTTTATGATTTTCTATTTTTGATTCATGATTTATACTCAGTAAATCATTCATTTTAATCGCCACTCTATTCTATATTCTATATAGAAATAGGAATGAATTAGATAAATTCAATCTTCTATTATATAAATAGATATTATAAAATAAATAGATAAATAGATATAAATAGATATTGATATTATAAAAAGAAACTTGATTCTATTAATAATACAAAGTAAAAGGATAAGATCCTTTCGGGAAGTGATTGGTTTGCCATAAACATAAAAAAGGGAATTAACCTTCATTTTTTCCACTTTCATTCATATCCATTGATTCACTCATTATTACGACGAGACAGGCATATTTCTATCTCACACTAAGCCAGTAAATTAACAAAAAAGAAATCGGGAATTTTGGGAAGAGGGAGCAAGAAGTTAT